AGGAATCCTAGAATTCCTTCTGTTTTCTGGATTTGGAAAAGTGCGGATTTTCAAGAAAGAGAATCTTATGATATGTTGGGAATCTCTTATGATAATCATCCGCGTCTAAAACGTATCTTAATGCCCGAAAGTTGGATAGGATGGCCTTTACGTAAGGATTATATTGCCCCTAATTTTTATGAAATACAAGACGCTCATTGAATAATCAGAAACAAATCTTCACTTCTTCACTAACTACAAGTTTAAATATTCAAAGAGATGACGTCTCGTTCAGATATTGTGGATAAGAGATAAATAAAAAAAACAATACAATTATAGAGATTCATTAATATTTTCCGATTTTTAAGATACTTTTTAGGGATGAGCCCAGTCAATAGGGTAAAACCAAAAGAGTTTATGATACCGAACTATGTACCGCGCGCGTCATTTAGATGAGACTCCAGAAAGTCACATAAGAGGAAATGAAGAAATAGAATCTGAAACGAAAATAAAAAGAAATGAAAGGAGATCAGATTTTATTTGTACTGTATATTGTATATGAGATGAATCTTGGCTATTCGCGCCCTTCAACTCCCCTAGACTAGACTTTTTTTTTAGGTCTTTCGCCCAACTAATTTACCTTTTGGACTATGTATGAAGTATTAACATTGTATTTTACATACTTTATATACATGTACTCTTTACTCATCTTTAACTATTCTAAAGATAGAATATGTACATCTCCAGATACTTAGATAAATAAATTTGCATCATGATTTATACTATTCAATGAATATGGATGTCGACCCATATCAATTAATTTGTAGAATTGCTCATGTGCCAGGAACCAGATTTGAACTGGTGACACGAGGATTTTCAGTCCTCTGCTCTACCAGCTGAGCTATCCCGACCATTGATGACGTACCATCCTCATTTTATTTTAATAGAAGACTTGGGTGTATGTCAATTAAAAAGAAAAACGAAAGGGGGATTACTAAAGTCTTATCCATACCCCGGTGCAATTTCTTGGATCTTCAAAAAAAAAAAGGGACTTTTTAAGTTTCAGTAAAATATGAATGATTAATTATTCAAATTTCATATTAGGATTCCTTTCTCAAACATGTTAATTTGTACGTTTTTCATATATCACAAATCTTTTGATAAGAAAAAAATTTCCGTTCAGATCCAATTAGAATGAACGAGAAACATGACGAATTTTGAACTGCTAACTAACTGAGAAGATAGGATAAATAATTAGGAAATCAAATGGGCCTTTTTGGGGATAGAGGGACTTGAACCCTCACGATTTTTAAAGTCGACGGATTTTCCTCTTACTATAAATTTCATTGTTGTCAATATTGACATGTAGAATGGGACTCTATCTTTATTCTCGTACGATTAATCAATTCTTCAAAAAATCTATCATATTTTGATGGAAGAAATGATTTGATATCTTTTTTCAACTTAGAATTGATTCACAAGAATTCTTTTAATTTTCATGAAAATTAAAAGAAATACGAATTCTGGTTGTAATTAATCATTTGGAGATAGTATTTCAGTACGTATATACATTTATTCTTCATCCTTTCTGGAGTTTCGATGGAAGGATTCCTTTACTAACGCAAAGTAGCCAACTCCATTTGTTAGAACAACTTCCATTGAGTCTCTGCACCTATCCTTTCTTTTTTTATTATCGCTTTCCGAACCCTTCTTTGTTTTCATAAAAACGGATTTGGCTCAGGATTGCCCATTTTTAATTCCAGGGTTTCTCTGAATTTGAAAGTTATCACTCGGTAGGTTTCCATACCAAGGCTCAATTAAATTAAGTCCGTAGCGTCTACCAATTTCGCCATATCCCCCTTTTTCTTTGTGATTAGGATCTCATTATGATAACGTTTTATTTTTTATTCATTTATATTATGATGGGCCTATTGAATTCATTAATTCAATATACAATATTGATCGATACATATCACATATATAGTATATATAGTAATAATATAATTATATATATAATATTCTGACGCCTATAATTATAATTCTACTTAATACATATATTAAGTATATATTTTATTTTTCCCTATTTATATCGTTTTTAGCGTGAAATTTTGAATACTTGAACGGTCGATTCTTTTGTTTTCGTCTTAGCTCTTATCTTTCCGAACTAAAAAAAAACTAAAAGGAAATTTACTAAATATTAATATTATAATGTATATAATATGTATTATATATACATTAATCTATTTAGAATCTTATTCTATAAGACTCTAATTAAATTAGAAAGAAGGTTATAGTAATTTAATTGATAACTTAATTGATAATTTAATTATATTATAATTCTATTATTAATTATAAATTAGTTTATGTCAATTATGTAATAAAACTGTAATCGAATTAATAGTTTATTTTAATAGTAATAAAAAATTTTATTACTAAAAGAACTAGAATTTAGATTAGTAAAGATAGAATAGTCAAAAAAAATCTTACTATTTAATTAAGCTAATAAAGATATTGATTATTGATAATCATATATTTGGTATTATAAATAGATCGAAATTATATATTGCTATATTTAATATAGCAATTAATATGTTTATGTTTTAGAATATCCAATATTTATTTATTTATTTCATATTATATATATATAATATATTCATTTTAATTGTGAAGAGTTAAGAACGAACAGTTAATATCTAAAATTCCAGTAGTTTACTAAATTCCTATGTGTGTAGAATTTATGTTATGGGAGCCCGCTTAGCTCAGAGGTTAGAGCATCGCATTTGTAATGCGATGGTCATCGGTTCGACTCCGATAGCTGGCTTTTCTCCATATGTTTGATTTTTATTTTTTCCAGAGTTGATAATGTGAAATCAAAGAAATTGAAAAGGCTTCTTCCCCCTTTCCCAAAGGGCACCCATCTATTATCTCATAAGAACTTCCAATTATAAAAAGGGTTTGATCTATGTAGACCAATTAAGAAAAGAACCCTTAATTCTTTATTTATATTCTTATTATTTTCTTATATTATTTAAGAAGATTTTAAATTTATACTATTTCTACTATAAATTATTTATAATATATTAAGGCTAGGATATTGATATAATTCATCTAATTATTCTTTCGAATTCTTCTTTGTAGTACAATACAATAATTCAATAAATTTTGATTAATTTATCATTTAATTTTATTTAATTTCAAATTTATATTCTATTTTTTATTTTTGTATTTATCATTTAGTTTAGTTTAATTTCATTTAGGTTTATGCAACTTTATAAGGAGTCTTTATGTCGCGTTACAGAGGGCCTTGTTTCAAAAAAATACGTCGTCTGGGGGCTTTACCGGGACTAACTACTAAAAAGCCTAGAGCCGGAAACGATCTTAGAAACCAATTACGCTCCGGTAAAAAATCTCAATATCGTATTCGTTTAGAAGAAAAACAAAAATTGCGCTTTCATTATGGTCTTACAGAACAACAATTACTCAAATACGTTCATATTGCCGGAAAAGCAAAAGGGTCAACAGGTCAAGTTTTACTACAATTACTTGAAATGCGGTTGGATAATATCCTTTTTCGATTAGGTATGGCTTCGACTATGCCTCAAGCCCGCCAATTGGTTAACCATAGACATATTTTAGTTAATGGGGGTATAGTAGATATACCAAGTTATCGCTGCAAACCCCGAGATATTATTACAGTGAGAGATGAACAAAAATCTAAGTCTTTGGTTCAAAATTATCTTGATTCATCCTCCCGTGAGGAATTGCCAAAACATTTGAGTCTTCACCCATTCCAATATAAAGGATCAGTCAATCAAATACTAGATAGTAAATGGGCCGGTTTGAAAATAAATGAATTGCTAGTTGTGGAATATTATTCTCGTCAGACTTAAACCTAACTAAAAAAATAAGGATTCGGACAATTTTGCCCTCCCTTTCACCAATATAAAGAGACTCGAGATAAGGGAGTTTATCTGGGTATTTTTTCCCATTCGTGTATCATAGGTTGATAGGGAGATCTTCATTCCTTGTCCATTCTTTCTAGTATTTTACATACCACAGAAATTGGGATTTAGAAATAGTGAAAACATATCAACGAAAGTCCTAACTCTTGGAATAAAGGTGTCCATTATTATTGTTATGATATATTATATTGCGGTCAATAACAAAAACAAATTAGGTGCAAGGGTACGGAAAGAGAGGGATTCGAACCCTCGGTAAACAAAAGCCTACATAGCAGTTCCAATGCTACGCCTTGAACCACTCGGCCATCTCTCCTACATAATGATAAAGTTTCATAAACCTATAAACCTAGTGACTAGCAATTCATATTAGGTTTTTGGATAAGTGCGTACACGCTATTTTATTTTAACTATAAAAATAGAAAAACTTTGACAAACCCTTACTCGAGGCTGGGGGATAAAGATAATTTTCTGGGACAAACTGTTAAAACCAATAAATAAAGGTATCTATTCATGTTTACAAAGATGGCATCCCCTATTTTTTTTTCGAATCTTTATATCCGATTAAATCACTTAATTGGAACAACTCTCACCAATTTCTCTATTTTTTTAGACTATCTTTAATGGCTACCCTTAAGATCATGATTCTATTTAGTTTAGACTATTATTCTATTTTCATCCATTATAGAGCGATTATTTTATTCTTTTTCGTCTTTGGATCAAAATTTGAATTTAATCAAAACGTCTCGAATTATCCTACAGATAAGGATAAATTCGTTGATTCTTCAACTTTGATGAAATCGGAATATTTTCCTATATTCTTACTACTACTAGATTTACATTTGGATGGAATCTAATCGACTTCAAATATTTATTAGTTTTTATTTATTCCTGTAAAAAAGAAACAATTTGAGTAGAAGTGTTTAATTTTAGTGAGTCTGTTTTTATGTTATTTCGTACTGTAAAATTCTGTTGGTTGTGGGATTTTTTTCTCACGAAGGTTATTATTTTTAATTATTAAAAGAAATTATAGAATGAATCTCTGCCTATGTCTAGATCTCGAATAAATGGAAATTTTATTGATAAGACCTTTTCAATTGTGGCCAATATCTTATTACGAATAATTCCGACAACTTCGGGCGAGAGAGAGGCATTCGCTTATTACAGAGATGGTGCGATTTGATTATTTTATTTTTTATTTAGTTATTTCTTTTTTTTATATTTTTTACCGCTCTTAGTATTCTTAGGAGAAAGGCGCATTATTATTCGGGATATAAATAAAATAATTATTGAAAAAAATCTACGCTTGTTGAAGGTGAAGTTTGTAAATAAAACAAAGCCTTCTGTCGTGTATCCCCGATTAATGCAACCTCAAATGCTTCAATTGTCGATTATAGAGTATTGAGCGAAAGGTTACACTACACCCCTATGGTTGTGTTAGGTCAAAAACCTACTCCACTAGTACCAATAGGAGGCATAGAGGAAGAGGCACTACTCCTCGGAATCAACAACACGAAAACTTTGTTATAAAGTATCCCTTTTCCTTATCAGGATCAGGACTAACAAGAATGGTTGGGACAACAAACATCCATCTCGTTCGTGCTTTGGATACCCGTAGAACCATCGAAGACTGTTGAAGTGACTAATTCCTGAAAATTAAGAGGCGTTTAAGACAAAGAAATTGTTGGAGTCACCCGTTTTTTATCTAGTACCAACATACTTGATGTTAAGGAAAGATCTTTTACAAGAGGGTTGGTTAGAGATTTCTTGTAAAAACACCAGCCCCACTCAGTTTATAATGAGAATATTTTCATCTTTTTTTATTCCATGTATCAGTCTCATTATGTACATAAAGGAGGAGCCGTATGAGATGAAAATCTCATGTACGGTTCTGAAACGGAGATTTTTTGAATCGAATCACGACCGTAACGGATGTCGGCTCAATCCGAAGGAAATTATGCAGAAGCTTTACATAATTATTATGAAGCTATGCGACTAGAAATTGATCCCTATGATCGAAGTTATATACTCTACAACATAGGCCTTATCCACACAAGAAACGGAGAACATACGAAAGCTTTGGAATATTATTTTCGTGCACTAGAGCGAAACCCATTCTTACCACAAGCCTTTAATAATATGGCCGTGATCTGTCATTACGTGCGACTATCTCCAATATAGAAAAAAAGGAAAAAAAGAGCAAATTTCTTAATAAATACTAGAAAAAAAGGGCTTTCTACATATGTATCGTCCAAAACAACGATTTTTATCAGCTGTAGCAAAGAAATAAACTTCATAAAATTTGAAGTTATGAATATGAAAAAATAGGTAGTCCTCGATACTTTATTCGATGGATAAAGGATCTAATTGATAGAGGAAGCACCGTAAAGATCAATTCGTGAGGTTTTGTGCCGATACAATAAGAACTGCTTATTTATGTCATGATATGAAATAAAAGTTAGGAATCAACTTATGTAATAGAGTTGATCCCCTAAGGTATTGAGCAGCGGTGTAGGATCAGATCCCAAAGATAGTAAGCCTTTTCCTTCTTATAAAGTAAAGGAAAATCCTTTTCAAGGATTCTATAAATAAATATAATAATTTTTATTAATTTATATATATTAAAATTAAACCGAGATAGTTATCTTTATTAGAAAACTATAATGATAGTTGATAGTGGAAAAGCCTCTGCTTTATGAAGGTAGGAAAAAAGATAAAACTGATTAAATTTAAATTAGTAAGCAAAATTCAAGTTTTAAACTCATAACCTCTTTTTCTTTTGGTTAACGCGAGAGCAAAAATGGGATAGATCCATGAGAAATCTCATTCAATTAGATATGGTATATTAAAAAAACGGACACCAAAAGAACTTGACCGCTGAGCCGTATGAGGTCGGAAACTCTCAAGTACGGTTCTAAGGGAAGGAATTTACCCTCCTATTCCGACCGGGGAGAACAGGCCATTCGACAAGGAGATTCTGAAATTGCGGAGGCTTGGTTCGATCAAGCTGCCGAATATTGGAAACAAGCTCTAGCGCTTACTCCGGGTAATTATATTGAAGCGCAGAATTGGTTGAAGATCACAAGGCGTTTCGAATAAGAACACCTTTTTTAGTTTATTCTAATTTATTAATTACTTTAATTACTATAATATTATTTAATATTAATATTATTTAGTTTAAGTTTCTAATTTTTTATATTTGTTATAATTAATTGTTTGTTGGATCTATCAGTCAAATAAAAAGATCCTTGACTCTAGGAAGAACCAATCACAAAATTTCATTATATCCCTTCTAAAATCGTTCTCTTTTATCTGGTATTTCGTAGGGATAAATGATATCCAGATAAAACATAGAATAGATTTTTCTTTTCGGCTATTAAAAAGACCTTCAAATGACTAAATAAAAAATAAATAAAACTACTAGGATGTCTCTTAGAAATGACTAATGACTTTTCCGCGGTTTGGAATAGAGTAATAGTTATATGTTCTACGTAAGACATAAAGTAACTCCCTTTAGGAACTTCGAATTGTGATATGAATACACTAGGTTACCAAAAAAGAA